TCAATGGATTCATATTAAGTTCCTCGCACCAAAAAAAAAGAAATGGTTAATGATACAATCAACCGATGAATTATTACTTCATTATTCCATCACTTAAGATCTATCCGAAAAAAAAAAAAGAACTAAGAACTCTGAATTGAAATAATAATATTACTGAATCATCAGAGCTACTTCGATATCTCGTTTTTAGTTCCTATCCGTGGAGTCTTTGTAAATCTATACGGTTCCAGTTCTTCCATTTCTTTGTTCCGAACCATTCCATTCTTTCAATTCTTCGCTCTTTCTCTTCTATATGCATGCTTGACTTCATTTGTTTATTCATTCAATCCACAGTCACAGATAAAACGGAAGGGCTTGCATTGGAATCCGTCTAAATTCAGTGGGATGGGAAATAATATATATGATAGCCCATATATAACTAGTGAATATCTAATATCACATATACATTGTTTCTTTAATAACGTAAACCATCCGTATCTTCTATTGAACCGGATTCTAGAATCATTCTTCGAAACATATACAGGGATTGGCTTAGAGCCCTTACATATACCCAGCTCGACCCCCCTTACTTTTTTTTAATTCTCTAATATCATACATTTTTTTTTTTTGCTCCTATTCTAGATCGTATATACCGGTATGAGTTGGGATAAGCTTTTTTTTAAGACCATTTCGGAAGCTAGTCAATGATGGCCCTCCATGGATTCACCTATATAAGCTGCGGCTAAAGTTGCAAAAATAAGAGCCTGAATCCCGCTTGTGAATAATCCAAGGAACATGACAGGTATAGGAACCACCGAAGGTACTAAAGAAACAAGAACAACAACTACTAATTCATCCGCTAATATATTCCCGAAAAGTCGAAAACTAAGTGATAAGGGTTTTGTAAAATCTTCTAGGATGTTAATTGGTAAAAGTATTGGAGTTGGTTGAATGTATTTACCGAAATAACCCAATCCTTTTTTGGTAAGACCCGCATAGAAATATGCCACTGACGTAGGTAAAGCTAAAGCAACAGTAGTATTTATATCATTCGTGGGTGCAGCTAACTCTCCATGCGGTAACTGTATGATTTTCCGGGGTAAAAGGGCACCTGACCAGTTAGAAACAAAAATAAATAGGAACATAGTTCCAATAAAGGGAACCCAAGGACCATATTCTTCTCCAATCTGAGTTTTGCTCAAGTCTCGAATGAATTCGAGGACATATTCGAAGAAATTCTGACCGTCGGTTGGAATGGTTTGTGGATTCCGAACAGCTATAGTGGCTGAACCTAATAAGATAGCAATTACAACCCAAGAAGTGATAAGTACTTGGGCATGGACTTGGAAACCCCCTATTTGCCAATAAAAATGTTGGCCTACTTCCACATCGGATATATCGTATAACGCTTTTAGTGAGTTGATGGAACAGGGTAAAACATTCATATTGCCCTCTGACATAAATAGAACTTAAAAAGGAATTATTTTGATTCAGCCATCTCGTATCTCTTTCTCAACTCGTCTACTTTGAATCAATCGTATATTTCGGATCCCAAGTGATCACATAATATCCCCAGTGATTTTGATCTCTTTTTTGAGACTCAGGGATAGTAACCGATTCAATCAATTTATGGAGTTTCCAAAGTCATTGACTTATCCTAATCAACAATTTCTTATATAGCTAGAACTGCCCTCACAAATTGCGGATACTAATTTGTTAAGAATAAATCGGATTGAAGCTATAGCGTCATCGTTCGCTGGAATCGGAATCTTTGCGAGATCCGGGTCACAATTTGTATCGATTAAACAAATTGTTGGAATCCTCAAAGTGAGACATTCTCGAAGAGCCGTATATTCTTCTTGCTGACCAACGATGATTACAATATCGGGTAACCCCGTCATATATTTGATCCCGCCCAGATAGGTTTGCAAGTGAGATAATTGCCTCTTCAACATTGCTACATCTCTTTTCGGGAGACAGTTGAGTTTCCCCGTATTTTGTTCCGATCTCAAGTTCCTGAACCTATGAAGTCTCATTTCTGTAGTGGACCAATTCGTTAACATACCACCGAGCCATTTTTTATTAACATAATGACACCGAGCCCTTATTGCAGCTGATGCTACTAAATTGGCTGCTTTATTTTTGGTACCAACTATTAAGAAGTGTTTTCCTATACTTGCTGCATCAAAAACTAAATCACAGGCTTCTGACAAAAAACGAGCAGTTCGAGTAAGATTTGTAATATGAATACCTTTACGCTTTGAAGAGATGTAAGGTGCCATTCTAGGATTCCATTTCCTAGTACCATGGCCAAAATGAACTCCTGCTTTCACCATCTCTTCAAAATTCATGTTCCAATATCTTCTTGTCATTTCTCCCCACATTTTCTCTCTTTTTTTTTTTATTTAAGAGGTACCTGAAATAAATAATTGTTCCGACGGAACCTTCTACCGGAGATTGACCGTTAATACCCAGTCCAAGTCATTAATTCCTTTCTATTCGTTATTATCTTTATTACCAA